GTTTAATTAGATCGGGTAATCATTCAAATTACGAAGATAAGCTCGTTGCTCTTTCTTTCCCTAGAATTTGAACCATAGGGCTCGATCCATTTATTCAATCGACCAAACTTCCGAATTCATTTCGTTCAATTAAAAAAATGTTTGGTACCGATTTGGTACGAATGAAATATTCTCCGAATTCGCGATTGATACGACATGCTCTTTTTTCCATTCATTTCCTTTCAGGATCAGTCGTGGTCTGATAAACTCTACCGATGATGTAGACGAATTCCTTGCTTCATACAAATATGTAAAAGATCCTAGCCGCACTTAAAAGCCGAGTACTCTACCGTTGAGTTAGCAACCCCAAAAATAGATATGTTATGTAGATACAATCGGGATCAAAATAAAATTCAAATAAAAAACTTTGATTGTAATCTGTAATCAAAATCTTGAATTAGCAATAAATCCAACAAACAAAGTTTTCTAATTGATTCTGAACATAAAAACAAAGAGATCAGATGACAATACAAGAAATTTTTAGATAAAAAAAAAAGCATTTCTAGACAAAATATTATCCCTTTTTTTTTGAATACAAATTTTGTATCGCAACAAATTCAACGAATCCTTGAATAAAGTAAAAAAAACCTATGTATTGGGCAGAAGACATACCACTTTTTATTGATTTTTACTTCACGATTGAATTAATTATATTTGTTCAATACACTCTTGTCAATATAAAAAATACAATTACTACAATTACAATGTAAAAAGAAACAAAATTTTATTTCATAATTTAATAATTAATAATAAATAGAAATAGTATAGAAATTATGAAATTGAAATATAAAGAGAAAAATATAAGTTAAGTATAACAAAAAAAACTTGTGTTGGATTGGCACTACATAAAAAATCTACATAAATAGATGAATAGAAAAGGAAGAATAAAAAAAGTTATACCAAGCTAGAACCTCATTCTCTCTTTTTTTTTTTATTTCATTAATTGAACTTCCTTTAATTAAGTCAAATTTATTTAAAAACCTCTGCCCTCTTTAAAATATCATAAACGGTTTCCGTAGGTTGAGCGCCTTTTTCAAGAAAATATAGAATAGCAGGAACGTTTAAATAAGTTTGATTCCTTATTGGATCATAAAAACCCACTTTTCGCAGATCTCTTCCCTCTCTTCTGGACCGAACATCAATTGCAACGATTCGATAGACGGCTCATTGGGATAGATTAGATCAACAGCAACCCCCCTTGGAAACGTATAGGAAGTTTTCTCCTCGTACGGCTCGAGAAAAATGATTCGAAGTTATGTATTAGAATGGCAAATCAAAAAAGTCCATAAAATCATCAAATGAATTAAATGAAGAATTAAGTCCTTTTTCTTTCCTAAAAAAAGAAAATCATTTGTATACTCATAACTCAAGTTAAATAACTTTCAAATAGCCAAAAAAAAATCCTTTGGCATTTCATTTATTGAGCAGTCTCGAATACCCTTTTTTGTCTCATTTAGAATCGATTTGAATTCTGCATTCTGATTCAAATCCAATTGTTAATTGGTGCGACAATTCAAATTGAAAATAGAAAATAAAAGGATGTTTCCTTGTTCCGGAATCTTTTATCTTTGTTTTGAATCATTAGGTTTAGACCTTACTTCGTTGATTTTTAATCCTTTCAAAAATGATAGCAACATACCTTTTTGTTATTTCTTTCTATCAAAGAATCATATGAACGGTGGATTCCCACACGATATATATAATTTTTATCGAAAAGGTTTTATCAATCCCAACAAAATTTCCTTTAAGATTTGAAACTTGCCTGATTGGGGTCCTTTCGGTATCTCTGTCAAAGATATACTTACGAAGTTGTTCCAACTTATTGATTAACATTAACCCTAGACCCTTTCCCCTTAAGAAATGAATCAATACTTTCTACTCGAGCTCCATCATGTACTATTTCCATCACACCCCAACAAAAAATGCGGGTTCGAGTGGAGGAGAACAAAGGATGTCGAGTCAAGAGCATCCCTTAATTAGATTATAGAATGGTGGATATAAGAATCCACAACAGATCATGTCCTTCAAGTCGCACGTTGCTTTCTACCACATCGTTTCAAACGAAGTTTTACCATAACATTCCTCGAATTTGGAACCGCTATGCGGTTGATTAAGTTATAGAATCATGAATAGTCATTAGTTCAGTTAGGACAGTCGGCACATAAGATTTAGAATATATATTAAGTTATTTTTCATTTTTTTTTTTTCAATTTCAATAATGAAAAAAAAATTCCAATTTGTTTTACATCCAATAAAAACAATAAAAATGAAAAAATCGATTGGAAAAATACAATTTCTTTTCCCGGAATGAATAAAAAAATAACAAACTTCCTTCTATTCTATATGAATATGAGGGGAGGGTATATGACACCCCCTTTTTTTGGAATTCAAATTCGTGTAATCTATAACCCCATCTTGCCTAAATCCCCAACAGATTCAGTTGTATCTGCGCGGCATTTGAACACTTATCATCCCTTTTTGTGAATTTGTGAAATTCAAAAAAAGATAAGATTCTTTTTGGTTAGAATAATTAGCGGAAAGAATCAAATTCTATCCAATATTACACTTTAGAAACGGAAAAATACAATTTGAATTATTTACTAGAATTACACATGCCCTTACTCTGGGACGGAAGGATTCGAACCTTCGAATAGCGGGACCAAAACCCGACGCCTTACCACTTGGCCACGCCCCACTTTGATTTCTATTCGACACTAATAAAGACTAATGTTGTTATTGATTTTTCGTCAATTCCAGCCAAAATAGCTAAAGAAAAAATTAGATTCTATTGTTAGTATTTTGACGCATGTAGATATAGAATTATCCTGAATTTATTGATCATTACATATAATTACATTAAGATATTGTATGAAAGTAGAATTTTTTCTATTCTCAAAAGAGAATGGAAAGTTTTTTGGTTGAGTGAGTAAGTTCAAAAAAAAAAAAGAAGGATTTTTGATCTTTCTTTTTTTATTTTCTTCATTTTTTCCTTCTATGAAGAACTCAATCAAAATACAATTATCTTAAAAACAAAATGTCTGTTATGCTTAATATCTTAAGTTTGATCTGTCTTAATTCTGCCCTTTATTCGAGTAGTTTTTTCTTAGTCAAATTACCTGAAGCCTACGATTTTTTGAGTCCAATCGTAGATTTTATGCCAGTCATACCTGTACTCTTTTTTCTCTTAGCCTTTGTTTGGCAAGCTGCTGTAAGCTTTCGATGAAATCTTTCATCTTGTCCTAGAAAAATGAATGATTTTTTCGAGAAAAATGATGCGAATACTAATAATTGATAAGATCAGACAAATCTTACAGTATGAACTCTTGATTCAAACATGAGAATTCTTGGATAACCGCGATTCGGATCGCCTCCTTTTACCATCCTAACTATTTTGATTTTCCGTGAATGAAAAACCTTATTGTGATCCTCCACAGGTGGGTATAAAAAAAATTCTTTTCGATTTCTAAAAACTACCTTCTTTGGTTTTCGGTATCAAAATAGGATATGCGGTATAAAAATAGATTCTCTATTCTCTTTTTTCAAAAAAAAAAATAATAATAATCTTGGAGATTGTGTAATGCTTACTCTCAAACTCTTTGTTTACACAGTAGTGATATTCTTTGTTTCTCTCTTCATTTTCGGATTTCTGTCTAATGATCCAGGACGCAATCCTGGACGCGAAGAATAAAGGGGGGTTTCTTTACTTGATTTTTCATTTTATAAAATTAGAAATAAAAATAGATGAAAAAAAAATAGAAAAAAATTCTATTTGATATTTGTAATTATATATAATTTGTAATTTTTTTGAAAAAAATCAAAAAGATTGAAAAAATTCGAAAGATAAATCAACTATTAAGTCATTAATGGAAACGGAAAGAGAGGGATTCGAACCCTCGGTACGAATGAATCGTACAACGGATTAGCAATCCGACGCTTTCGTCCACTCAGCCATCTCTCCCCATGGAAAAAAATAAAAAACTAATATTCAAAAATTAAATAATATAAAAATTTTATATAAAATAATTCGAAATACAATTCTATAATAACAATAATATATATCTCCAAAATATACAAGTTGTATTGTGTAATACAACTAGGTACAAGTTTTATCTGAAATTCCAATCAGTTAGATAAATTATAAAGATTCAATAAAAGATTCACAACACAATCACAATATAAATTTGAGTTTATTGACTTATTCGAAAAATATATATATTCTAAAATAAATACTTCGATGCCATTTCTTATTATCTTTTCTTCCCCCTTTCGCTTCCATTTTTTCGTTTTTTTTCTACCGCTCTTACTTTATCTTTGTTAGTTAAATCTATAATCTAATAGTTAATAATTGATAAATCAAAAACTTTCAATTGAACTCCTTCTTTAGAATTCATATTTTTACTTATTCTCCCCCCGATCTTTCAAAATGGAAACTTAGGCAAGTACCTTGATATACACAAATTTAGTTTAGTTTAATTAAAAAAAAAAAAGAACATATTTAATTTAGTTCCTTCATGCTTAATATACCTACCATAACTAGGATAATTAATTTTTTGCGTTTTTTACTATTGACTTTAATTATAACTTCCGTTTTATTTATAGTTCTGAGTAAGATAGGACTTATTTGAAGTTAATCGAATGAACAACTCAAGAAATCTTTATGTGGGATTCCATATATTTTTTAGCTCTTTATCGCGTCAATTGAAAATTTTTGGTTATTGAGATTCATGGGCAATTCAGATTAATATTTAGAGATAGATATTACCTTTTTCTTTTTTTTTTTTTCAAGGGAATTGAAATGATTGAAGTTTTTCTATTTGGAATTGTCTTAGGTCTAATTCCTATTACTTTGGCTGGATTATTCGTAACCGCATATTTACAATACAGACGTGGTGATCAGTTGGGCTTTTGATTAATTAGATTAATTAACAAATATTTTTTTAATTGACCTCCTGTAGATTAGAGAAAGTAGGAGGTCAAATCTAGATTACTGCTCAGTTATTTCAGTCTAATTCGATAATTAATTCGATTCGACCTAACAAGAATGGAATCGCGCTCTGTAGGATTTGAACCTACGACATCGGGTTTTGGAGACCCACGTTCTACCGAACTGAACTAAGAGCGCTTTCTTATCATAATAGATAAGACTGTAAAGAAACCTTTTTGTAACAAAAAACTACATCTGCATCCTGCATGCATATACTTCATATAGAGTATGATAAAAAAAATGAGAAATTCTGTTTTTAATAGATTTTAATTAAAATGAAATTCCTCCTTACTTCTCAGAGGAAAAGTAATTAGGTAGGGATGACGGGATTTGAACCCGTGACATTTTGTACCCAAAACAAACGCGCTACCAAGCTGCGCTACATCCCTTTCAATTCAATTGGTTTTTATAGTGTAATTGTAAAGAATCCTTGTCTTGTTTTCCACATCGCTATTTCCTATATACATAATTTATCTTGCCATTTCCTCTTTTTGGTCTCATATCATATAAGGTATAATAAAAATATTTTGATATATATGAAAAACCCGTCGTAAATTAAAAAATACCTTTCGGGAATGCTCCGCAGGAAGGGGCATGCTACTCTATTTTCTGAAAAAAAAAAATATTTTATCTACCGGATCGTTGTACATTTATTTTAATTTGACTTAGCTTAGGGATTTTGTGTACAAACAAAAGTAGTCTTTTTTAACTTTAAACTATCTATGCATCTGATCGTAGATTAGATATGTATTGCCTTTCTTTTATATATTACATTAAAGAAAAAAAACGAAGGAGGATTTTCAATGCGGGATCTAAAAACATATCTTTCCGTGGCACCGGTCCTAAGTACTCTATGGTTTGGGGCTTTAGCCGGTCTATTAATAGAAATCAATCGTTTTTTCCCAGATGCGCTGACATTCCCCTTTTTTTAATTCTAGTTTTTGACGTGGTAAGGGGGTAACGAAGATTAGAGATAGAATCAACTATCTGTTATTAACCCCCCCCCTTATTTTAATAATATAAGAATATTCGAGGGGAGAAAGACGAAAAGTAGATTCAACCTCATCAAAACTTGGGATCCGGTTCGAATGAAAATCTCTAAAAAAAGGGGGAGAGTGGAAACGAAAATGTGAATCTAGGGTAATAGGTATCATACAGGCTATTAAAATGAGATATTGTGATTAGAAATATAGTTAGAAACCTTTTGATTACGGAGTATTTCTTAAATTTATTTACTATAATAACTCTATTGATTGTGATTGCAACGAAATCTTTCTAATTGTATTTGTATTTCGAGTTAGAAACTTCTATTTTTTGATTTTCCTTTCTTCTTCACTTCGGGACGAAAATAATAATAGAAAGGTAGCTTGAATCAAAAATCCAAAGGAGGTTAGGTTGATGGCTGAGGGTAAAGATGCCCGAGTAAAAGTTATTTTGGAATGTACCGGTTGTGTTCGAAAGAGTGTTAATAAGGAATCAAGGGGCATTTCCAGATATATTACTCAAAAGAATCGACACAATACGCCTAGTCGGTTGGAATTGCGAAAATTTTGTCCCTATTGTTACAGACATACAATTCATGGAGAGATAAAGAAATAGATCGAACCGAACATCTGCCTATCATTCTTTCAAGGAAGGGGACAAAACTATTTTCGTTCTATTTTATATATATAAATTATATATTTATATAAATATTATAGAAATATCAAATTTCTATTTTATATATATATTTTTTTTTTTTATAAAAAAAATATATATATAGAAATAAAAAATATATATATAGAAATAAAAAATATATATATAGAAATAAATATATAAAATAGAAATAAACAAACCAAATCCTATTTCTTAATTCGAATTTTTTTTTATGTCCAACCGAAATAGGATTTTCGGTATATTATATTTTATATTAAGGAATAAACTAAACAAACTATGAATAAATCTAAGCGACTCATTATTAAACGCAAGCGACCTTTTCGTAGACGTTTGTCCCCGATCAAACCAGGGGATCGAATTGATTATAGAAACACGAATTTACTTAGTGAATTTATTAGTGAACGGGGAAAAATATTATCTAGGCGAGTAACTAGATTGACCTTGAAACAACAACGATTAATTACTCTTGCTATAAAAAAAGCTCGTATCTTATCTTTGTTACCTTTTATTACTAATCGCAAAAAATTTGAAAGAATCAAGCCGACTACTAGAACTGATAAATTTAGAAACAAAAATAAAAAATTTGAAAGAATCAAGTCGACTACTAGAACTGATAAATTTAGAAACAAAAATAAAAAATTTGAAAGAATCAAGTCGACTACTAGAACTGATAATTTTAGAACCGAAAATAAAAAATAGGTTTTTTTAGAAAAAAATAGGTCTTTATACAATTGATAATTGAATCAAAAACAAATTCTAATCTTAACTCAAAAATGGGTTGCTGGTTTGTTTTAAAAAATACGAGAATCTAGATTTGATTGCTGTGTCGTAGGATAATAAAAAATCGGGGAATTTTTTTTTGAATAGGTTTTTTGATTTTTTTTATGGATTGTATTTTATCAGACTAATTTCTACTCTACCCTCCCGGAGTTTATTCTCCGGGGAACTTGATTTAAATAATTTTTGGGGATGGATTCTTTCCAATCTTCTTTTTTTATGACCTCATTGGAAATCAAATCATATAAAGACAATTCCTATTTAATATAGCTATTTGCGCAAGTATTTTACGATTAAGAAGCGATTGTCTCTTGCGCAGATCATTTATAAATTTACTATAACTAGAACTAGAGTATAGCCCTTTTTTGCGAATTACTGCGTTTATCCGAGTGATCCACAAACGACGAAAATCTCTCTTTTTCCTATCTCTATCCCGCTGAGCCGAAACCAAAGCCCTTCTTTTCTGTTGAGCAATAGTTCGAGTAAGTTTTGAATGAGCCCCTTGACGGGATAAACAACTTTTTTTTCTACGTTTCCGAGCTATATATCCTCGTCTAACCCTAGTCATTGAATAAATGAAACTTTGATGAATAACTAATTGATTTTCTTTCTTTGAGTTATTCTTTTTTCCCTTCCTGATCGATCTATTAATAACAAAACGTAATTTTCCAATGTATAAAATAAAAATTCCAATGGCTTTTGCTACTATAACCTTCCCGACCACGATTTTTTTCTTTTTTTTAGACATTTATTTTGACTTGAAACAAGACAAAAAAATAAGAAATTGTATTGGTGTATCAAACAAATAAAAAAGAAATGTAAATTCAACTTAAATATAGATGAATAAAGAAATAGTGGGTTCCTTCGTTTCTATGGTTATTTCTTAAACGGTGAGGTCCTCTCTATACACCGGAGCCCTTTACTTCATTTACTGAATGTTATTGATAACTTGTACAGTTCAAACTTTTTGGCTCTACCCATGAATTATCCAGTAATAGGTCTTTTACAATGAGATCCACTTATACAGTAACGGTATTGAATTTTGAAGGTTAGCTAGATAGCTGGCCCTGTTAGTCCGTTCTTGCAAGAATGGGAGCATAATTTTTATGTTTTGCCCTAAAAATAAGATTACCCGCTTAATGGATAACGTTCGCTACCAATGGGAAATTTTTTCTCATCTTAAATCGGATTTACACCAATGGAAACCATAAATTTCATATGAATAGATCTTTTTCATTTTAGATAGTGACTGGAGTTCTTCCATTTTATCTTATTCACTGGTAATGATCATTAATACTGGAAAAATTCTTTCCTTTCATTTGCTTTTTTGTTCCATCCATATTATAATATAATCTGAACGAGTCACACATACACCCTAGTACATATTCCTCGGCGCTGAGGACATCCCCGAAGAGCGGGGGATTTCGAGACATTTCTGACTGGCTGTCTTGCGTTTCTAATAAGTTGTTTAATAGTTGGCATGTTAAATCATATATATAAATGGACAACAAGTTTCAATCAAAACTAACTGAATGAGATTATGAAAAGATAGTTCGAGTTAATGTAAGATTAGAAAACGAAGAGTAAACTGGGCTGTAGTTATTATCTCTAGAGCGGGTGGGACAAATTGCATAGCATTCATAGCCATTCCGTATTCATAACCGAAAAACAGAAAAAAATTTATGTCTTATTCTATTCCATTTCTATTAGAAAAAAAAAGGGATATATTAATTAAAGGAGCATTTAATATGGTATTCGATTCCATTTTTTATATTATTTTTTATATTATTCGTGTTATAATGTAAAAAACACATTAATATTATATTATTTTTAATATTTCATATTTTAATTCTTATTTTAAAATTTGTTAAATTATATATATTATTTATTCCATATTATATCACATAATATATTATATTTTAAAAGGGTTATCTTATTTATGTTCTTTATGTTTATTTATATTTAATTATATTAGAGGTACTATATCAATCAATCATATTATTTATTAGTTACATTATGTAATATTTTTTATATTATTATTTATATTCTTTAACTTTAATTTTAATATAGTAAAGTTCTTTTTTTCCTGAAGGAGGTTTGATAAATATGGTTCAAGAAAACTGCTAAAGTTATAACTAGAATAGAAAAAAAATAAAGGATTCAAAAAACCCTCTTCTATAAACGCGAAAAAGATATTTTTCAATTTTGCGTCTATTAAATTGGAAGAATATGATAATATTCTTCTTGAACTTTTCATGAATTATTAGATAGAAACTAACCTGTCATAATCCCGCTTTCCTCGATCCTCGGTTTATAGTCTGATCTGAGGCCAATACAATAATAGAGAGAAAAGAAACTCTATACTATTTGTTGACAAATTTTCTATATAAATAGAAAAAAATGGTGTCTAGTTCTATATGGACAAGCAAGAAAAAGGAAGAAATTATCTCGTACTTCATTTCAATATTAATAAAAATTGCCTTGCTGTGTCAGAAGAAGGATAGCTATACTGATTCAGTATACTCTAAAGATACCTTTGGTACA